GGTATATTATATGTAATAATATTGCTATGCTATAAGTCAACTTGTTTCGACGCATGATTCTCGAATCCGATTGAATCTAAGATGAATGAAGAGTTGGTTTACGTTATGGAAAAAAAACATGTATATGTGATATTAGATATTGACTAGTTATATATGAACTAAAGATATATTCAATTTGCCCTACTACTAGAAATTTCGATGGGTATTCCAATAGAAGTCCTTACGTATCCTCTGGGACTGTGAGTTGAATGAATAAACGGATGAAATCAAGAAAAAGATCGAAGAATTCAAAGAATGGTTCGGAACAAAGAAATGGACGGACGAAAGTCGTACGGATTCGCAAAGACCTTGTCGATAGGAACAAAAAAAAAAGATATCGAAGTGAAGTAGTTTTGATCCTTGAATAATATTATTACTTCAATTTTAAGTTTGTAGTGACTTCGACTGGATGAATTGTAGCGATGGAATAATTAAGTTAGAATTCATCGGCTGACTGTATCATTAACCATTTCTTTTTTTTGTATGAGGAACTTATCATGAATCCACTGATTTCTGCCGCTTCCGTTATTGCTGCTGGATTGGCTGTAGGGCTTGCTTCTATTGGACCTGGAGTTGGTCAAGGTACTGCTGCGGGCCAAGCTGTAGAAGGTATCGCGAGACAGCCCGAGGCGGAGGGAAAAATACGAGGTACTTTATTGCTTAGTCTAGCTTTTATGGAAGCTTTAACAATTTATGGCCTGGTTGTAGCATTAGCACTTTTATTTGCGAATCCTTTTGTTTAATCTTAGAAATAATAAAAATAAAATTTTTGCATATTTTATTGCCTTGAACCTGTCATTTGCTTTTTCGAATTATATCAAGATTTCGTTCCTACAATTACTTATTCGTTGAGAAAATAACCCACGGGAGGGGCTGATTTGCGGATGAGGAATTAGCATACCCACTCGCTTTCATCCTTCCCGTTCGTAGTCCAAGAAACCCCCTTTTTAGGTTTTTTAGGAAGGGTTTCAATAAAGGGGGTAATTCACCATTTCTAAATCGAGTCAAAAAAGATTCGATTTATAAATTTTTAAATTTCTATATAAAAAAGGGGGCAGGGCGATACAAAAAGAACTCTGTTCTTTTTTTTTTTAGTCTATCTATAAGAGGAGATCCTATGAAAAATGTAACCGATTCTTTCGTTTCTTTGGGTCACTGGCCGTCTGCCGGGAGTTTCGGGTTTAATACCGATATTTTAGCAACAAATCTAATAAATCTAAGTGTAGTGCTTGGGGTATTGGTTTTTTTTGGAAAGGGAGTGCGTGCGAGTTGTTTATTTCAAGAATAGGCTGGATCCAACCAGCTGTACTTTTTCTGTTATAACTAGTAAAGAGAGGTACATGATCTCACGAATGACTTCTGAATAAATAAATCATATGCAAGAACCACAGCATTTCGTGATTCGTTGGTAAATCCACTTTGATTCTCTATCAACCAAAAATGTGGGACCATTTACTATGGTTAAAGCTAAATCGTTTGAAGTCCAGACGCAGCATGGTACTCTTTCTACCACAATATTAATAGTAATATAGAGATGCTTTCAAAATGAATAATTTTTCGATATAGAACACTCATATGTATAAAATTATTTGAATCGCTTATTAGAAAAATTGGGATTAAATCCCCCCTTTTATCCAATGCTGAATCGACGACCTATGTTTTGTGTATAAAGGAAGAAACCCTTTTTTGGATTAAAAAAAAAAAAAAGAAACAACTTTGCTGACAATTACATATTTTTGTTTGGTCAGAAGAGTCCTCCGACTTTTTTGGTTTTGGATTAGTGATTGGGTTTGATATTTTTATTTTGGAATATGAAGAGAGAATAGAGGATAGGCTCATTACATTCAAAAAAAGATATGGGAATTTCTCATAAGTAATTGAGCGTGAGAGCCAAATGAATCGAAAGATTCATGTTTGGTTCGGGAAGGGATCATGGAAGTTTTTAAATGAATGGAAAGAGAATCTACTTTCATTAAGTGATTTATTAGATAATCGAAAACAGAGGATCTTGAATACTATTCGAAATTCAGAAGAACTGCGTGGGGGAGCCATTGAACAGCTGGAAAAGGCCCGGACTCGCTTACGAAAAGTGGAAATGGAGGCAGATCAGTTTCGAGTCAATGGATACTCTGAGATAGAGCGAGAAAAATTGAATTTTATTAATTCCACTTCTAAGACTTTGAAACAACTAGAAAATTACAAAAATGAAACTATTCAGTTTGAACAACAAAGGGCGATTAATCAAGTCCGACAGCGGGTTTTCCAACAAGCCTTACAAGGGGCTCTAGGAACTCTGAGTAGTTGTTTGAACAATGAGTTACATTTACGTACGATCCGTGCCAATATTGGCATGTTGGGGGCAATAACCGATTAGTCCTTCGACTCTAGGTATTATTTTTTTTTTTCAAAAACGAAGTAAGAAATACTCATGGTAACCATTCGAGCCGACGAAATTAGTAAT